CAGATGCCAAGAAGAACAAAAGGCCTTGGACACGTAATGGATCTTGAAGCACTATTTCTGCATCTCCCTGACCAAACCCTCCTACATTGGGATTGCTTGTTAATGGTTGATCAAGCTTGATGGATTCACCCTCTGAAACAAGAAGTTCTGGTCCTGGAGGTACAATATCAACCACTTGATGTCCATCCGATGCATCAACTATGGTTATTTCATATCCTCCTTTTTCTTTACGTACTATTCTGCTTACTATACCTGCTGATGTAGCATTATAGACTGTATTGTTACTCTTGCTCCCATCAGGATAAATCTGACCCCTTCCTCTGTTCCCACCTACATATATGGGATATTTTAAGAAGTGAACGTCTTTCCTCGTAGCAGGGTCGGGGGAAAGAATGGGAAAGGCGATTTCACTATATTTCTGACCGGGAACAGGACCTATCACAAGAATATTTCTTTTATTGGGACGATAACTCTGAAAAGACAGATTTCCCATCTTTTCTCTCACCTCGGGAGAAATACGATCGGGGGGGGCTAACTCGAATCCCTCGGGTAAAATAAGAACAGCCCCTACATTCAAAGCCCCCTTTTTACCATTAGCAAGAACTTGTTTCAGTTGCATATCATAAGGGATTCGAACAACTGCTTCAAATACAGTATCAGGAAGCACGGCTTGCGGAACTTCAATATCCACGGGCTTATTAGCTAAATGGCAATTGGCACATACAATTCGTCCAGTTGCTTCTCGTGGGTTTTCATAACCCTGCTGCGCAAAAATGGGATATGCATTTGAAATAGATGCCCGAGTTATTACATATATCATGATCGATACAGAAATCGATTGAGTCATCTGTTCCTTTACCCAAGAAAAAGTATTTCTATTTTGCATGTCCAATCATTGATCCCGGAATTTCTACAATAAATTAGATAGGTAGCTAGTATAGTTCCCTATACACGAGTCTGTCATTGTACTGGGATAATTGTACTGGAATATAGGACGAATACCTTGAAGAGCTAGAAGTATAAAGAATTAAGTAAGATTGAAAATGCTTTCTTTATATACGAAGAAAGATTCTGATTTGATTGATATCAGGAGATCAAATGAGTTCTTCATTCATTCATTGAATGATAAATAACTACAAGTGAAGGAGATACACGATTTAAATAATAGAAAATCCAATATTTCACAATTGTATCTAGAATAACTGGAAAGGTGGAAACAAGACTAGATATAATTTGATCGTTATGAACCAATCCAAAATCGTTGTAGACCGAACCAATCATTAGTTCCCAACCATGGGTCGAATGAAATCCGATCCATAAATCAGTAACTAAAAGAATCAAAAAAGCTTTTATTGTGTCACTTAAGTTATAGAGGAATTCCTGAATCCAAGAATTAAGAATGACAAGTTCTTCATTACCCAGAATAAAATAACCACTTAGAATAGCGAAACAAATTATATTTGTCGAGAAATCCAAAATGATATGGAGATGATATTCATTGTGTGTTTTGACCAATTGTATCGTTTCCTTGTGTATTCCTATACGAAGTTTTTGTATATGCGTTTCCGGGTACTCCTTTATCATTTCATCCAAGAGGAATAGTTCTTCCAATTCTATGAATCTTTCTAGAACGTTTTTCTCTTGAATATCATTCAAAAAAGTTTCGGATTTCCCGGTATTCCACCAATTAGTAACCCAAGGTTCCAGACATTTATTAAATGAGAGAGAGACCCACCAGGGCAAAAATATTATGGATGAAATATATGGGAGGGAGACCAAGGCTTTCTTTTTTTTTTCATTTTTATCCTAAAAGGACCCTTATTCTATTTCTATATTCCTTTCCTTCTAGATCCGAGATCTAAATTATTACACAAAAATAGGAAATAGACCCATGGGTTCAATACCTTTTTATAGAACTCGTACTTCAGAGAAATATCAGATAGAGTCGACGGTTGTATTAAAAAGGAAATTAGCAAGTTTTTTTCCATTTTTTCTTCAGTTCATTTCAAAATACTTCAATTGGTACGCGCAAGAAATAGGCCAATTCGGCAGCTTTTTGTTCAATTTCTCGTGGAGTAAAATACTCATCAGTACGAGTCAAGGGAATGGCTCCTTGGCCTCTGATTTCCATATAAAGGACACGACGAGGATAAAGACCCTCTTTAACCTCCATTCTGATTGATTGTATATCTCTCATAAGTAAGCGAAGGAAGATGCGACGATTTATTCCAGGAAATCCCCAACGAAAAATACACACTATTCCTTCTTTTCTATCGAATCTGTCATAACCACTACCTACATTCCATGAAATTGTGCACCACAAATAGGAGCTAATGAATAGACCTGCGATCCCATAGAAAGACATCACGATCCCTTGTGGAAAAAAAATAATTTGCTGAGATGGAAATACGGATATCAGATTCCTACCAAGATAACTGGAAGTTCCAACCACTAAGAATCCTAGTGAACCTAAAAAAAGGATACAGGCCCAGAAAAAATTACTTGTTTTTCGAGACCCCATTATAAGTTCTATCCATATATGTTCTGATCGCCAATTCATACTCTACTAGATCCAGTTGCATTCGATTGGAATTGAGAGAATAACCCAAATGAATTTGACTTTCTTGATCCCGAAGTAACTTTCATTAACTAGCACTATTCTGATGTAAACCGTTAGAAGTAATTTGTTAGATACATTGACTTTCCATTTAAATAAAATATTCGCCGATCCATTTTTAATTTAACCAGCTATACCTGCATATACATGCATTTATGCGGATATCATGTATCCGCATAAATGCATAATAGTTCTTTCATTTGTGTTCGTAAAGAGTCACATATCGTACCATATTACACTAAATAAATATCTGTATTATGATCCAGTGTTGAAATAAATTGATGAGATTTGGTCCCATCGGATCTAGACAATCTTATTTTTTTGGACATGAAGAGATAAAGAAGCCATTGCAATTGCCGGAAATACTAGGCCCACTAAAGGCACAAAAATAGAGGGTAAGTTGAGATCTGTCATAGAATGGGTGCCTCGATTTAATATTTCTATCTATTAGAAAGAGAAAGATATCTTATGATATGATAAGTATGTCTATCCTAAGTATATATCATAAACTGTATTATATTTATAATATTATTTATTATATATAAAAATATTATTTAAATTTAATAAAAAATGTTAATATTTAGAAATTAATATTTATAAGTAGTTAATAAGTAGTTAATAAGAAGTAGTTAATAAGTGCAAGGAATGTAGAACTAAATAAAATAAGTGTACCTATTCATCTTTCTACACGAATATGTATGATAATTCGCTTTATTAATAAATTTTATTATTCTTTTCCCATCCTTATTTCTTTCTATCTTTCTAATCTAATAAGGAGTTTATTATGAAAATAAAAGATTTTATTAGGAGTTTGCGACTCTAACTAATTCGATCCATCCAACAAACGGGGATTCATAGTAAAAAATGGGGGTTATCGATAGATATAGAAATAACTTCTATTCTCTATTTTATATTTATTTCTTTTTATTTTGATTTCGATATTTTTTTTTATTGTCTATATTAATACGTAAGAAGGCCAGATAATTTTTTTTTTTATTTTCCCTAATTCTAATTCCTCGGAGGGAGAAATTCACTTTTTTATCCTGTTGATAGAAGGTTCGTGATTACTAATCATGAATAGAGGTAGGATAAAAAAATGGATCTGGAGGAAAAACTAAAAAGTAATTACCCAAAACTTCTAACTCTTATTACAAGTAGAACTTATGTCATCAAAGAAAACACCATTCTTTTTAGTTTTTTTTTGATTACGATGAACTAAATACTTGTTCGCTACAAATAACTGAATTTAGTACTATACTTTATTAATTTTTTGAATTTTGATTCAAGGGAAAGAAACCGTGGAGCTGAAATAACTCACTCAGAACACCTTTTAAAGGATTACGTGGTACAATTGGGTCAAATAAGCCTTTATGGAATAAATACTCAGCCACTTGTGAACCATCGGGTATTGTCTTATTCAATGTTTGTTCAATTACTCTTTTGCCCGCAAATGCAATGTGGGCATTAGGTTCAGCAACAATGACATCTCCCAACATACCAAAACTGGCTGTTACTCCACCGGTTGTAGGAGATGTAAGGATTGATACATAGAATAATTTTTTATTTGATTGATAATTATATGAAGCGGAAGATATTTTAGCCATTTGCATCAAACTCAAACTTCCTTCTTGCATGCGCGCTCCTCCAGAAGCACACACAATAATGACAGGTAGAGATCGATTAGTAGCATACTCGATCAAACGGGTGATTTTCTCGCCTACTACAGATCCCATACTACCTCCCATGAACTTAAAATCCATAACTCCAATTGCTATGGGAATACCATTTAGTTGACCTATGCCTGTTTGAACAGCTTCAGTTAAACCTGTCTTTCTTTGATAAGAATCGATACGATCTCTATAGGGTTTCCCCTCTGAATGAAATTCAATGGGGTCCATAGAGACCATATCTTCATCCATAGGATCCCAAGTCCCCGGATCAATCGAAAGTTCGATTCTATCTGAACTGCTCATTTTCAAATGATATCCACACTGTTCACAAATATTCATTTTTGACCTAAAAAATTTTTTATAATTTAATCCATAACAATTTTCGCATTGAATCCATAAATGTCTGTATTTTTTTTTTCTACCGAAATCATTAGATCTTCTTCTTATATTGAAATCACTGCCATTTTTACTAGTTCTTATACCAGAACTCCCACTTTCACTACCAGTTACATTTTCAGTACAAATAAAACTATAAATGTAACTGTCACTGTAATTGTCGGTACCACCCGAAATGGAACTATTAATACTGACTTCAAAACGAAGATAATTATCAATGCAACTATTAATGTGATTATTCCAACTAGATTGAGTATCATATATGTAATGATAATAGTTGTGATTGTTTCTCTTAGACCCATTATTTAAATAACTAG